TGATTAAATGGAATTCCAATGAATCCACTGAAAATGGTAAAAAGAATTAATAGAATGAGAGGGAATAAGATAGTATTATCCGATTCAGCAGGATATGCAAAAAGTTTCTTATTTTCAAAATAAGTAATAATAATAAAAGATCGTATGATTTTGAACAAGTTTTGGTTAAATTTATATGGTTTTTTCATAAAAACCGAAGTGCTTTCCCTATTATTCATTGTTAATAAGTTAAAAAAAGATAAATTTTTATTAATCTTTTTTAATCCTTGTTTACCCCATAGAGATAGTGAATAGAGGGAACTACTTTTTTTTCCACTATAATTTTTACAATAAACGTTTAAATACCCATCAAACGTAAGCAAATAGATTCGAAACATATAAAATGCGGTTAATCCGACTGTGAAATAAGCTATTATTGCAAAAATAGGCGAATACAACCAACTATCATTAAGAATTTCATCTTTGGACCAAAAACAAGCAAGAGGTGGAATACCACAAAGAGAAAGCGTACCTATTAAAAAAGCAATTTTTGTAATTGGAACATGCTTTGTTAATCCCCCCATAAAAACCATATTCTGACTTTTATCTGGAGAATACCCAACAAGCATTTCCATTGAATGAATAAGGGATCCTGATCCTAAAAATAACAATGCTTTTGAATAAGCATGAGTAATCAAATGAAATAAAGCAGCTCGATAAGAACCCATACCTAAAGCTAACATCATATAACCCAATTGAGACATTGTAGAATAAGCTAAACTTTTCTTAATGTCTTTTTGAGCAAGAGCTAAGGTAGCTCCTAAAAATAAAGTTATTATACCTATAATAGTGATTACATACATTATATAAGGTATAACTACGAGTAGAGGAAAAAGGCGAACAATTAGAAAAATCCCCGCTGCGACCATTGTTGCAGCATGTATGAGAGCTGAAATAGGAGTAGGCCCTTCCATAGCATCGGGTAACCATACATGAAGGGGAAATTGAGCGGATTTTGCAACTGCACCAGCAAATAAGAGGAAAGTATATAAAATACAAACTAAAGGGTTGACCTCATTATTTTTAATTGAATTAGTAAATATTTCAACTAAATCACAAAAATCGAAACTGCCGGTTATCCAATAAAGACCCAAAATTCCTAATAATAAACCAAAATCCCCTACACGATTAGTCACAAATGCTTTTTGACAAGCCTTCGCCGCAATAGGTCGTGTGAACCAAAAACCTATTAATAGATATGAAGACATTCCAATTAATTCCCAAAAAATATAAATTTGTATCAAATTTGAACTAGTAACTAATCCTAACATGGAAGTATTGAAAAAACTCATATAAGCAAAAAACCTTAAATATCCCTGATCATGACACATATAATTATCGCTATAAATAAGAACCAAAATTGCAACAGTAGTTATTAACACTGACATAATCGAAGTAAATGGATCGAGTAAGTAGCCAAATTCAAAAGAAAAATCATTATTTATAGTCCAAGACCATACATATTGATAGATCGAATTGTTATTTATTTGTTGAATCGACAGCGTGATTGAAAAAATCATAGCGATAGTTAACAAAGAAATACTAGAAAAAGCCCACATACGTCGAAGATTTTTTGTTGCTGTCGGAAAAACTATAAGTCCCATTCCGATTAACAAAGGAATTGGAAGTGGAATGAAGGGTATGATCCATGCATATTGGTATATATATTCCATAAAAATTTATTTCGAATTGAATTTTTTTTATTCATCAGTTCGTTTGAAAGAAATCCTTTTCAAATTTTTTAAATCAAAATCAAATATATAATAACATAAAAATAAATTAATATACATAGATGTCACATTTAAAAAAAACTAAAGTAAAGTTTTTTTTAAGTAAATTTCAATAACATAGTGATTTTTTTTAGTTGTGGGCATGGTTTATTGTGTATATATAAATAAAATTTAAATACAACAAAACTAGAGACGAGATATGATATTTTTATTCATTAATTTAATATTTCATCTGAATTTATTAATGAATAGGTTCTCATCTATCTAGAATATATATAAATACATAGATAATGTATAAGAAACAAAGATTTGTTTGAACAGAACAATAGATGTCTTTCACATCCAACTATAAAAATAATTAATAAAATTAATTTGAAATGGCAGTTCCAAAAAAACGTACTTCTATTTCGAAAAAGCGTATTCGTAAAAAGATTTGGAAAAAAGGGGGGTATTGGGCAGCATTAAAAGCTTTTTCGTTAGCAAAATCTCTTTCGACTGGGAATTCAAAAAGTTTTTTTGTACTAAAAATAAGTACTAAAATCCATAAAATTTAGAATCGACCTGATAAAAAACATATTAGCATGAGAAATTCTGACGAAATTGACTGTGTCATTTCAACTCAAAAAAGTTAAAATCATGATCGTTTTTTTAATCTATTTTTTGATTTCTGAGATGGGGATTGCTTCCCCATCAACCCTTTTATTTTGTCACAATAAAAAACTATGACATATTGAGTTTAAGGTTTAATAGGTTTAGTGCCGTATTTAAAATGTGATATAAAAAGTAAGTTTTTTATTAATATACTAGAATTACAGGAGTTCTAAACATAAACTACATGAAAGTTGATAAAATCTCTCAATTTGAATATTTACTAAAAATAAAAATAGATTCTATTGAATTAATGTCGACGATTGACTAAAAAAAGGCTATTATGATTTCAAACAAGCCGCTATGGTGAAATTGGTAGACACGTTGCTCTTAGGAAGCAGTGCGAGAGCATCTCGGTTCGAGTCCGAGTGGCGGCATGCCATCTTCCAAATTTTCAAAAAAAAATACATTAATTTTTAATTAATTAATATAAAATATAATTAATATATAGTATGAGTTATAACATTGTTGAATTTATTTGATAATTTGTAATGGAGGGATTTCTTTATATAATTTTAATTTTATGATTTTTTCGACTTTAGAACATATTTTGAATCATATTTCTTTTTCTACGGTTTCCATTGTAATTACACTCCATTTGATAACTTTCTTAGTCAATAAAAAAGTACGACTATATAATTCATTAGAAAAAGGCATGATTGTAACTTTTTTATGTATAACGGGATTATTAGTTACTCATTGGGTTTATTGGAAACATTTCCCATTAAGTGATCTATATGAATCATTAATCTTCCTTTCCTGGAGTTTTTACATTATTAATATGATTCCATATTTAAAAAAAAACAATTTAAGTACAATAACAACGCCAAGTGCTATTTTTACCCAAGGATTTACTACTTCAGCCCTTTTAAAGGAAATGCATCAACCTTCAATATTAATACCTGCTCTTCAATCCCATTGGTTAATGATGCACGTAAGTATGATGGTACTGGGTTATGCAGCTCTTTTAGGTGGATCATTATTATCAGTTGCACTTCTAATCGTTGTATCTCAAAGTAAGATTCAACATATGAATGAAAAAGGCTATCTTTTTGAAAACTTTTCACTCTTTTCTGTTAAAAATTATTACAGGTCTCAATTTATTGAACAATTGGATCATTGGAGTTATCGTATTATTAGTTTAGGATTTATCCTTTTAACGATAGGTATTCTTTCAGGAGCAGTATGGGCCAATGAAGCCTGGGGCTCATATTGGAATTGGGACCCAAAGGAAACTTGGGCTTTTATTACTTGGACTGTATTTGCAATTTATTTACATATTAGAACAAATAAAAAATTCCGGGGTGCAAATTCTGCAGTTGTAGCTTTTATAGGCTTTCTTATTATTTGGATATGCTATTTTGGAGTCAATCTTTTAGGAATAGGACTACATAGTTATGGTTCATTCACATTAACACTTAATTAAATTGACAAGGAGTTTCTTATAAACAGGTGAGAACCATTAAAAAGGTTCTCACAAATGCCAGGCATGCCCCATTATAATTTCAATTTAACTTTTTTTATTATTTTTATTATTTTATTAATTATTAATAAAAATAAAGATAAAAAGGACTACCTTGTCGTTTCAATTTATCTATAAAAAAATTGTGATAGAATAGTTTCCACCTTCTCCGCGGATAATGAAAGAACAAAATCTGGGTAAATCCCAACACCTATTACTGATAAAAAGATAGAAGTCGAAACAAATAATTCTCGTGGCCCAGAATCAAAAGAATAAGAGTTTTTAATATTAAATAATTTATATCCATAAAACATTTGACGTGACATAGATAACAAATAAATAGAAGTTAATATCATTCCAATTCCCATTGCAAAAGTAATTAATATTTTCGACATTAAAAGTAATTTTTGACTTGTCATTATTCCAAAAAATACTACGAATTCCGCAATAAAACCACTCATGCCCGGTAAGGCAAGGGATGCCATGGAAAAGCTACTGAATAGTGTAAATATTTTTGGCATTGGAATAGCTATTCCACCCATTTCGTCGAGATAAATAAGACGTATTCTATCGTAACTAGTTCCCGCCAAGAAGAAAAGTGCAGCACCAATAAATCCATGAGAAATTATTTGTAAAATGGCTCCATTAAGTCCCGTTTCAGTTAAAGAACTAATTCCTATAATTATAAAACCCATGTGAGATACAGAAGAATAGGCTATTCTTTTTTTTAAATTACGTTGTCCAGGAGATGTTAAAGCTGCATAGATTATTTGTATTGTGCCTATTATTATCAACCAAGGAGAAAATATTGAATGAGCATGAGGTAATAATTCCATATTGATCCGAACCAACCCATACGCTCCCATTTTTAATAAGATTCCCGCTAGAAGCATACAAGTACTGTAATGAGCTTCCCCATGGGTATCGGGTAACCACGTATGTAAAGGTATTATTGGTAATTTTACAGCAAAGGCAATAAAAAATCCAATATAGAATATTATTTCTAATCCTAGGGGATACGATTGATTAACTAATGTTTCCAAATTTAAGGTAGGTTGAAGAGAACCATATAAACCAACACTCAGAACTCCCAGTAAAAGAAAAATAGAACCTCCCGCTGTATACAAAATAAATTTCGTAGAGGAGTAGAGACGTTTCTTTCCTCCCCACATAGATAAAAGTAGATAAACAGGAATTAATTCTAATTCCCACATTATGAAAAAAAGTAAAAGGTCTCGGGACGAGAATGAGCCTATTTGACCACTGTACATTGCTAACATAAGAAAGTGGAATAATCGGGAATCTCGAGTAACGGGAAAAGCTGATAAAGTAGCTAAAGTAGTGATGAATCCTGTCAGCAAAATAGGTCCTATAGAAAGTCCATCTATTCCTAATCTCCAATGAAAATCAAAAAAGTTGATCCATTTATAATCTTCTGTCAGTTGGATTAACGGGTCGTCCGCTTGGAAATGATAAAAAAAAGCATAGGTTATGAGAAGTAGTTCTAGGGTAGCTACACATAAAGTATACCATCGAATTACCTTATTTCCTCTATGAGGAAAAATGAAAATTAAAGAACCTGCAAATATAGGTAAAACTACAATTGTTGTTAACCAAGGAAAAGAATTCGTGGTAAAGACAAGATACACTTGAGCTAAAAAACCCACACCCGAAATTTTTTTCGGGTGTGGGTTTTTGTCAGTAAAAAAATCCAAATTGGATAGATGGATTCAAATCGAATTGTATGGAACGTATCAATAAGCTAAACCCATGCTCCGAGTTGTTTCATTCCATAAATAAACGCGAACGCTTAAAAAATCCGTTGGACAGGCGGATTCGCATCTCTTACAACCAACACAGTCTTCCGTTCTTGGGGCAGAAGCTATTTGTTTAGCCTTACATCCGTCCCAAGGTATCATTTCTAATACATCTGTGGGACAAGCTCGAACACATTGAGTACAACCTATACATGTATCATAAATCTTTACTGAATGTGACATAGTATCTTTCATTTTTGAAATTTAAAATTTCGATCTAGTTAAAGTAAATATTCAAATACCAGACGAATCAATGATTTACCAGAATTTTGTGAATCAATCTACTGGTTTGTATTGGTGACTTCCTAAAAAAGAAAAAGAGGTCTAAAATACTTTGACTTATTAGACTTTTTACAACATTTTTAGTATTCTAAATATTTTTAGAATAATATAAATAAAGACTATTTATTCAATAAATTCGATTTATTGATACGAGTTGATTTTTTGTTACGATAAATTGACGAAACAATAGCAAGCCCAATAGCTGCTTCAGCAGCTGCAATAGCTATAACAAAAATTGAGAAAATATTTCCCTTTAATTGCCGGCTATCAAAAAAATCAGAAAATGTTACAAAATTTAGATTAACTCCGTTTAATATAAGTTCAAGACACATAAGAGCTCGAACTAAATTTCGGCTCGTGACTAATCCGTAGATTCCGATAGAAAATAAAAAAGCACTCAAAACAAGTACATGTTCGAGCATCATTGACCAACTCCTTATCAATTTATATTTATTTTAATATGACCAACAATTAAATCAACTTGATTGGCTAGAATACAATAAGTTCATAAGAAATAAAAAATATGTTGATAATAATAAAACGTTTCTAAAGAAATCTAAATAGAATTTAATAGAAATGAATATGCGAAAATAAAAATTTTTTTGGTTGCTAGTTTTAAACTAGTTTTTAAAATGAATTATTGACGCGCTAAAGCGATTGCGCCTATTAAAGCTACTAAAAGAATTATTGAAATGAGTTCAAAAGGAAGAAAAAAATCTGTTGCTAAATGAATTCCAATTTGTTGGCTAGTAGTTATAAAATCTTGTTCGAGAATCTGCTTTGATTTTGTAGTCCAAATAATACCATACCATGACGTATTTAAAGTAGTAATAATTAATGAAAAAAAAAGACTTGTACACATCAATGAAGTGACATTGTCTCCAACAATCCACAGGCGTAAATTTGTGTCATATTCTGGTCCATTCATGAACATTAGAGCAAATATTATTAAAACATTTATAGCTCCCACATAAATAAGCAGTTGTGCAGAAGCTACAAACTGGGAATTGGCTAGAATATAGAATAAAGATATACAAACAAGAACCAATCCCAAGGAAAAAGCAGAAAAAATTGGATTGTTAAATAATACTACTCCTAGACTTCCTAATATAAGAACTGTTCCCAGAAAGACTAAAAGAAAATCATGTAGTGATCCAGGTAAATCCATTATATTTTATTTATATATAAAATAATCTAAAATAAGAGATAAAAAATAAGAATCTTTCATTATTTTACTGAATTCAACAGTAAAAAAGATTCGTGCATTTCTAATTGTTAAATATTCTTAAATTCTAATGGTGTAGAATTTTGGGACCCATTACATTCTTTTTTTAGTCATTCAAAATCATTACCAGAACCTTCTTGTCAATACTAAAATTGTGATTTTCACCAATCAAAAGACTCAAGAATATTTGACCTTTAACATTATTTACCATTTACCAAGAAAACAAGAAACTTTTTGAATTTAAATTAACTATCAAATATATATGAATTATGAATTTATTATTTCAAAACTTATTTAGTAAATAAAGAAAGGAACGTTTTAGTTATTTGGAAATTTTTTTTTGAGGTGAATTCAAAATAGTTCGAATTATGTAATCATCAGTTATTGATATTGGTAAACGACCCAAACCAATTTGATTATAATTTAATTCATGACGATCATAAGTAGAAAGCTCATATTCCTCAGTCATGGATAAACAATTTGTTGGACAATATTCAACACAATTACCACAAAATATACAGCTTCCAAAATCAATGCTGTAATTAAGCAATCGTTTTTTTCGAATATCCTGTTGTAATTTCCAATCAACAACAGGTAAATCTATCGGACATACACGAACACATACTTCACAAGCAATACATTTATCAAACTCAAAGTGTATTCGGCCGCGAAACCGTTCGGAGGTAATCAATTTTTCATAAGGATATTGAATAGTTACAGGTAAACGGTTGGCATGAGATAGAGTAATCATAAAACCTTGACCAATATATCTTGCCGCGCGTACTGTTTGTTGACCATAATTGATGAACCCAGTTATCATAGGGAACATATAGTATAGTAAATAAAAAAGAAGATTTTCTTTCTCTTGTTTTTTTTTTTAATATAATAGTTTTTTTTAATAATTAATTTATTTTATTTATAATGAAAAAAGTTGGAAAGAAGTTGTTAATAATAGATTACCTAAAGAAATAGGTAAAAGAAATTTCCATCCAAGATTTAATAGTTGATCCATTCTCAGTCTAGGTAAAGTCCATCTTGTTGCGATAGGAATGAACAAAAACAAAAATGTTTTTCCTAATGTAATGAAAATACAAAAGGTCGTTCCAAAAACTCCTTCCGTTTTATTTATTTCAAAAAAATCAGGAATCAATATATGTGGAATAGATAAATCCCAACCACCTAAGTAAAGAACTGTTACAAATAATGACGAGATTAGTAAATTTAGATAGGACGTAACATAAAATAAACCAAATTTAATACCTGAATATTCAGTTTGATAACCTGCTACTAATTCTTCTTCTGCTTCTGGTAAATCAAAAGGTAATCTCTCGCATTCTGCTAGTGAAGAAATTATAAAAACAATAAATCCTATAGGTTGCCGCCACAAATTCCACCCCCAAATACCATATTTTGATTGCGCCGCAACTATATCAACTGTACTTGAACTGTTAGATAACCCTAGTCGATCATAAGATCACTCTTGTAATCGCTATTACAGAACCGTACATGAAATTTTCACTTCATACGGCTCCTCGCAAGTCATAAATAAATATTTCGATTTTTTTTTGACTGATATCCTTACAGTCAAAAAAATCGAAAAATCCTGAATTAAACCAATGGAATTCTGTTTGCAATACTATAAAAGTGCTTCAGAATGGATCTCATCCTTTTACTGACTCAAAATTTTTTGAGTAATAACTTAATCCTTGAATAAAATACTCCGCTTTATGAATAAAACAAATTCATCTGATTTTTTCCAAAGACGTAAAAATTTTCATGAATATCTATAGCGAAAATTTTTTCCGTCTATCTTTTTTTTAGGCTTAAAATAAAATAAAAAAAGTTAAAGGCTTACTTCGTTCCGGATAGTTATTTATTTAATAGGTGGATAGAAGCATACTCTGGATCGGAATTTGTGGGAGTACTTCTTTATAATTTCTACCAATTACAAGCCTCAACTTAGTTTTTCTTTTATGTAAAATTAACATAATTTATATTACGAATCCTTTGTGTACTTTGGTGTTCCTAATCATCCACTTCTCTTTTCTTTACTCAATCTATATCATAATATGTTTGTTTTTATTTATCATAAAAACTGCATAAAATTATTCTTTTCTTTCCGCCCGCTTCAAGTTATAATTAATCTTGGGGGTAAACAGTCTTGTCTATTTATTTTTGCTTAACCCTTGTACATAGGAAAAGAGGTTTTTTTTTACTGCAAATTTATAAGTTGTTTTTTTTTTCACTCATCGAACTATCCAGTTTAATTTATCAATCCTATAATAACAGTGAATAAAAAATGAAGATATCTATTTAATATGTTTCTTCGAAACAAAAATTTAAAAACTTATGTTTTAACGAATCACACGTAGAGATATTGATAACACACATAGAGTTAATGGTATTTCATAACTAATCGATTGAGCCGTAGCTCGTAGACCACCTAAAAAGGAATATTTATTATTTGATCCATATCCTGACATAAGAAGTCCAATTGGAGCAATACTTGAAATAGCGATCCAGAAAAAAACACCAATACTGAGATCGTCTAGAACAAACTGAGATCCAAAAGGAATTACTGAATAACTTAGTAGAATTGATATGACGGCTATAGAAGGCCCGATACTAAATAAACGTGTATCTCCTCTAGATGAAAGAAGGTTTTCTTTAAAAAGGAGTTTTGTTCCGTCTGCTAAAGCTTGAAGAATTCCCAAAGGACCAGCATATTCAGGTCCAATACGTTGTTGTATACCCGCGGATATTTCTCTTTCTAACCATACGATTACTAATATTCCTATTGTGATTCCCAATACGAGAATTAAAATAGGGAAAAGTATCCATATAGTCCCTAAAATATCTTTGAAGGATTCCAATCTGCCAAAAGAATTGATATTTTGTATTTTTGTTGTATCAATTATCATTTCAACGATCAACTTCTCCCATAATGATATCTATGCTACCTAATATTGTCATAATATCAGCCAATTTCATTTTTTTAACTAACTGAGGAAGAATTTGCAAATTGATAAAACCAGGCGGACGGATTTTCCATCTCCAAGGAAAAACACTCTGATCTCCTATCAAAAATATTCCCAACTCTCCCTTGGGAGCTTCGACTCTCACATAAAGTTCTTGTTTCGGCAATTCAAAAGTGGGAGACGGCTTTTTACTAATGAATCGATATTCAAAATCATTCCATTCGGGATATTTTAGCCTATCAAAACGTCGAATTTCTAAATTTTCATAGGGACCTCCTGGAATTTTTTCTAAAGCTTGTTGAATAATTTTTATGGATTCTGTCATTTCATTTATTCGTACTAAATAACGAGCTAAAGAATCTCCTTCTTTTTGCCATTGGACTTCCCAATCAAATTCATCATAACACTCATAATTATCAACTTTACGAAGATCCCACTTTATTCCAGAAGATCGTAACATTGGTCCTGATAGGCCCCAGTTTATTGCCTCTTCTTCGCTAATAATACCTACCCCCTCAACTCGTTCTAAAAAAATAGGATTTCGCGTAATTAGTTGCTGGTATTCAGCAAGTCTCGTTAAAAAATAATCACAAAAATCTAAACATTTATCTATCCACCCATAAGGTAGATCGCCGGCTACTCCTCCAATACGAAAAAAATTATGCATCATTCTCATACCGGTGGCAGCTTCAAATAAATCATATACTAACTCTCTTTCTCTGAAAATATAGAAAAAAGGGGTCTGCGCACCAATATCTGCCATAAAAGGTCCCAGCCATAACAAATGAGAAGCTATACGACTTAATTCCAACATAATAACTCTGATATAGCGAGCCCTTTTAGGTATTTGAATATTTCCCAATTTTTCAGGTCCATTTACAGTTATTGCTTCTGTGAACATAGTAGCTAAATAATCCCAACGTGTTACATAAGGCAGATACTGTATAATTGTTCGGTTTTCAGCAATTTTTTCCATCCCTCTGTGTAAATAACCCAATATAGGTTCACAGTCGAGAACATTTTCACCGTCTAAAGTAACAATAAGTCGTAGAACACCATGCATTGATGGGTGGTGAGGACCCATATTGACTATCATGAGATCTTTTCTTCTAGTTGGTACAGTCATAGGTTTTTTCCCGATTCATTCTTTCATGAATTTTTTTTCTATTTCTATGAATTAATTGAAAAAAGTTCATCAAAATTCAAGATCTAAATAAATCAAATAATTCAAAATAACTCTAAAAATTAACGCATTTTTAGTTCTCGAATATTCAATTGACTAATTAATTCTTTATAACGTACTCTATTTTTCTTTGCTAAATAAACCAGCAGTCGTTGACGTTTTCCTAGAATTTTTCGTAGACCTCTCTGAGATGAATAATCTTTTTTATGCAATTCCAAATGTGAAGTAAGTCTTCGTATCTTAGTAGTAAAACAGACAACTTGAAATTCAACAGATCCTCTGTTTTCTTTTTCATGTGAAATTACAGATATAAATGCATTGTTGTTCATAAATTCTTAACCTTCTTTACTTTTTATATTTCCCAAATATGAAATTTTCTCGATCAGTAATAATAATGCCAGCTTTTTTCTGGGATACACATTTTCGTAGTTTTGATTAAAAATTTTAGGGTAATTTAATTGATATCAAATTAGTCTCATATATCTGAATTGAAGGCATCTATTTCTAGTGACTATATAAAATATATTTATCATCAATGCATTTTTTATCGTGGATACATATTTATTCTTAATAAACTAAAACGACTACCGTTATTCGTATCAAACCAATAACGATTCATACAGACTAAATCTGTTAATTGATACTTAGGCCAAAGAAAGACTTTTAGAACTCGAGTGTTTTCGCTCGTAAGATTTTTGTTTTGATCCCCAAATTCACGACAGTTTTTTATCTTATTTTTGCTGTAAAAACGATATATACCATTATTCTTACTTGAATTTAAACAAATTAGAATTCTCAATTCTCTACGACGCCTAGGCGATAAAAGATTTTCAGGAACAAGTAAATTAAAATTATATCCTGGAATTAAGTCCTCCGAATTATTTGTATCAATATTGGCAATGTTTCTTTCTTTATTATTTTGTTGTTTACTCTTATAAATCAATGAAATACCTATCGTTTGATACAGAATAAATTGTCCATCACCCTTTACAGATAGACAGATGGGTTCAATAATAAATATTCCTCTTTTTATCAATTGTTTAAGAGTTAAATCTTTCTGAATTAGCATTATATTCAGACTCATTTCTCTTCTTTCAATCGAAGATATTGTAATTTCTTTTGGATTTGTCAATCTAAGTAATAGACAGTAGACTTTGATATTATTAATCAATTTTTGATTTAACGAATCATCCCATCTCAATTGAAAAAGCAAATACCTTTTAAGGAAGAAATCTAGTTCTGCTTCTGTACTACTCTTTTCTTGTTTTTTTTTTTTACGATTTTTAATATTTTCTGATCCTATATAATTTTCATTAATATCTTTTTGGTAGTTTGAGATAATAAATTCAGACTTTTTTTGAACATCGGATACGGGATCTCTTTGACTTAGGAATTTTTTTTCGTCTTGATTCCTATTTTTTAGTTCAAGATATTTTTTTTCATTTGATATTATAGGTGTTGTAAAAAAATTCGTGTTTTTCGTTCTATCAATGTTTTTCTTTTCGCTAAATTTATCACTTACATTACAATTTGAAAAAAGTAAATGAATTGGGATAATCCACGGTTTCATTTTATAGGTATTATAAATTAAGAAAAATTCTGAGAAGAACCAAAATGCTAGATTAGATATAGGACGATTTAATATTTCTTCATTCATCTCCATCCAATCAAAAACGAATTTTTTAGGGTTGGGTTGGTTAATCTTTTGATAAATTGGGCGATAAAAAAGATCTTTCGTTTGAATTTTATAAGTTTTCGTTTCAGTCTTAGTATTTTCAGCACTACTACTATTAATCCAAGTCTCAATATCTATTTTTTTTTTTAAACAAAAATGAATAATTTTCCAATCAAAATATTTTCTATCTTTTTTTTTTTTCATAGTACTTTTCATTTCTAAAGAAGGTATATTCCATCCCATATAAATAAATTCGTCTTTAGGTCTGTGGTAATTATAAGTATAATAAGAAGATAATTTTTGGTTTTTATTTCCTTGTAATGGTTCCCCATAATTATATGAATACTTCTTATTTTCATAAAAAATCAAATTATATGCTAAAATATTATATTTATAGTTTTTTTTAAAATTATCTTTTTGATCGATCAATAAATATAAAAGGTTTTCATAATTTTTTTTATTATTATAATAAAATAATGGGTCTTTTTTATATGAATTCTTTTTGTTTTTTTGTAAAATTTGCTGTTCAATCTCACAATATTTAGTGACTTGATTGCGCCATTTTTGTGATCCTAATTGAGACCATTTTATCTGAGAAAAATCGTATTGAGAATTACTTTTAAACTTTAACCAGTTTTTCCATTGATTCAGTCCAGAATTTGGAGGTTTTTTAATCTTTGAAAGAATTATTTCTTGTGTTTCCAAATTATTTTGGATTTCCTTTTCTAGAAATAAAGACATTCCCTTATATTGACGAATAGACCTTAACTTAAACTTATATAAATATAATTTAATAACTTTGACTTGTGATAATTTATAAAATAAATAGGCCTGTGATAAAAAAGAAAAATCTGAAATAATCTTTAAATTCTTATTTATATGAATATGACTAATAAAATAAAAAAGTGATTTTATAAATTGAATTGTTTTTTTATTTGTTTTATCAATCCTTTCTTGATTTTTTCCATTATTATAAAGGTTTTTTTTGCTCAAATTTGTTGTCGATTCTTGAATATTAATTCGTAGGCTATTAATAATATATATAATATATAGAAATAGATTCCTGAATATCCTTTCCTTAAATTTTTTTTTTAAATAATTTAATGTGCGAATTAATTGAGTATTGCTTCTTTTTAATATCTGTACAAAATTTTTGGGTGATTCTAATTTTTTAGTACTATAACATGTTCTGTTCGACTTAAGAATTAATTTTATAATTTGGAATCTTTTTTTTTTTTCTTTTGAAATAGTTTCTATTTGATTTTGTATTGTCTTTGTTCTATTAGCCAGATCCTTCATTTTTTGTTCTGCTACTAAGTCTGAATAGTTTTTCGGATTCTTGAATCGAACTTGAACGGATGAGTCATGAATCGTATAAGTATTGCTTGACGAATCTTTTTCATTTTTTATTTCACTAAATTGGTCTTTCAATCCAAATATTCGAATTGGACTTATTGTTGAATTATAAAAATTTGTTATTTCCTTTGGAATCTTAAAAAAAAATTCAACTTTTTTTTTTGTAATGACAAGTTTTAAAATTCGAAACCATTTTTTTCTAAAATTTCTAATTTTTTTTTCGAGTTCTTTAAAAATTGGTTTAAAAAAAGAAGGTCGTTTTCGGGGGGAACCGAAAGGAAGTTCAGTTTCCATTCCCCAAACTGTTAAAAAACAAAAATCATCTTTTTGATTGTTTTGTTTTTTTTTCGGTTGATCTGGATAAGAAAGTCTTAGCATCGATCTGTGCCAAGGTTTTAAAAAGAAAGGAAATAGTATCTTTATTTGAATACCATCTTTTAACCAGTTTTTAGGAAATTCTGTTTCTGATAACTGAACACCATTATAGGTACATTTAACATGCATTTCTTTATTCCACTGGTCAAAATCCTCAGACCACTCAGGAAGTTGGAATAAAAATATACGACTCATATTTTTTGCAATTATCAATATCGGCAATAAAAAATATTTTCTAAGAATTGACTGAGTTACTAACATCAAACCTCGTATTATTTGAGCAAATAGAATGGTATCCCAGGCTTCGGCTATTTCGATTTGTGCTTTTTCTTTTCTTTTTTCTTGTTCTTTTTTGCAGTTGTTTTTTTTATCTTCTTTCTTTTTTTCTTCCGTATAATCATAAATTTGAAATTCGTGAGTTTGTTCTATATAGTTTTTAAAAATTCGTTTAATTAATTTTGAAATTTTAACAGAAAAAAAATAAAATTTATCTATTCTGTCTAAAAAAAGTGGAGAATGTATATTTGCTTCAAATAATTCCAAAAAAACTATTTTTCGCCTTTGAATACGCATAGAACCTTTTATTATGTCTCGACGAAAATCTGATTGTTGTGAATAACGTATCAAAGCTACTTCTTCTATTTCATCAGACTTATTAGAATTTATGTTATTAATCTGTATATTCTCTTCGTTATCCGTAAAAATAACTACACGTTTAGCTTTCCTTGAGCGAATTTGATGATCCGTCGGTACGTCGTCTTCATTTTGTCTCTCTTGCTGTTCTAAATCATCAATTAATGTGTATGACCAGGATGGAATTTTTTTTATATTTATTTTATGTATCCTTTTTTTTTTTAGTCCTATGATTGCATCAACTAAAAATTTGTAAAATTTTTCTTGATCTTCTGAACCAATTTGTCTTTCTTCTATTCCTTTCAGATTGAATATTGATTCCCCAGAAAATGGACTCATTAAAGGCATGAAAAGCCTAATTTCTTTTGATATTGATTTTTTATTAAAGATATCTTTTTTCTGTTCAAATTCGTGGTAATTATAATCATTACGAAGAATACTATGAATCTTATTTATAAAAATGACATCTATCCGATTTTGGATTGCAGTTGCATTTATAATAGAGGGTGAAAGGCATTTTTTTATTATTCCACGATAGGATCCATTTAAGAAAGGATCATTTCTTTTTGGCAAATATTCCTTTTTAGTTTTCTCATTGCATAATCGAGTTTTTTTATCGAGTCCCTCTATATAAAAAAGTCCTTTGTCTAGAACTGAAATTCTATTAGCAAATTCATTGCTTAAGCTTTTTTTTTTTTGTTCATTGATATAAATCCAAAAATTGTATAGTTCATCATATAAGAATTTTTCTGTTGTAGACAAAGAAATCTTTCTTTGTATCATTTCCCAGAAAATTGATAAACTGGGTGGATATGTAAAAGAAATTCTTTGTTTTCCATCATTTTGACATGTATAAAAAAAATATTGTGACATTTCATTTCGTACCGCATTTTCAAATCGATTGTTTTTTATATATCGTGTTGGACGATTCCAACGTTTATAGTCGAAAAGAAGAGAAAGAAGGGGTTTTTCAAACCAGAAGAGGTTTTTCTTTTCTTCTTTAAGTATTTCAAACTTCGAAATATCTTGATTGCCAGAATAAAAAGTTGGGCTATTTTTATAGCATGCTTCTTTTAAGTGCAAGTGGAATTCATCCATTTTGTCCGGATCCTCCTTTTCTTCCGAAAAAAGGGAAGGAGAAGGATCTTCTTCCTGGTTAGTCTCCCTCGGTTCGGAAGTTTTTTCTACGTCTACGTCTGTTTCGTTCTCACTTTCTTTCGTTTCTGAGGTTTCTTTCAGTTTATTAGTAAAAATGGGTGATGGCATTCTGCCTAAATAGTAGACACAGGTAATAAATAAGAGAATACTAAAGATTCGAGCCATAGAATTTTTAAATTCTGACACCAGATACTTATTAGATCGAATAAGTACATTAGAATGATTTTGCTGTATCCAAACTAATGCCAACCCAACCCATTTCATGAATAAAATGTGACCAATTAACCAACCAACAAAACTACTTGTTACAAATAACATCTTGTTGTTGCATCGAAACATATAAATGTTTACTAATCTGGCTAACATTGAACTTGGTAAAATGAAATGGTTGAATAATTGAAAAATGATATTATTCAGGAATACACATTGAATGCTGAAATTACGCATTGAATTTCTGCTAGTAGATCCATAATCAAAAAAGTGTTTGCGATTGTTCCAGAAGAAATGAAACAAAAGGTAGGGTAGAGCTAGGACAGTTATTGTATGAGGTCTACCCAATGCTAGATGCAGAGGCGTATAATAGATCGATATGAACATCATGAGCTGTCCCATAATAAAACCAGTTGTTGCTGATACCTTCTTCTCGGTTCCTTCTTCCATAACCTGAGCTCGGGGAAGGAAGAGATAAGAGGGCCCTATGGAGAATGTGGTCAGAAATCCATAATAAAGTCCGACCACAACGACCGAATTTATTATCTTCATGTATAAGGATACTAGATTACCTAGTAGACAAGATTGAAAAATCATCACAAACCTCCCTTTTTCTTTTGTATTGCAATTTCTGGATTATTATATGATGATTTTTTAACTTTCCATGACACCAAAGGAATATAGAGCCACTTTTTCAGGTTTACGAAAGTCATATTGGTCATGGGTTGA